CGTGTAGGGCCTGTTCAAGTTACGCAGGAGTCGTTTCGGTTGTAACTTGGACGCAAGCAAGAAAATGAATATCTCCTTTTGGGCGAACGACGGGGATTGAACCCGCGCGTGGTGGATTCACAATCCACTGCCTTGATCCACTTGGCTACATCCGCCCCTACCCCCGCACAGGTTTCAGTCTCTATCTACGATCAGATCCTTTCTGAACCCCCCTATGACCGCGACCGCTGAGAAGCTTTTTCCTATACTATAGTTGCAAGTCTATTGTTGTGCTTTGGGGGAAGCAAAGCTTCAACAAGTAGAAGCTTTCTGGAAAAGTTTCAATTCAAACAAAGAGGTTGGGCTGTTCACTTCATTGATTTGACTTCACTTTTAAGATTAAAGAGAGGGGCCGGGCGGGCAGTGAAGGCTCGTTTAGTAGACAGCAAGCGAGCAGCAAGCACCTACTACTCCTATCACTAGCAAATCAAAATGAAAAGCAGCAAGCGGAGCGTCGAAGAAGCGAGCCCCTATCAGAGAAAGTCATTGCGCGCTAGCCCCAGGGGGCCGTCGCGCCTACGCACCCCTACTACATGAGAAGCCCCTGCTTTATTTATGGGATATTTGCAGAAGCCCCTTTCTATAGATCGGCTAACGCGCCTTTACTAATATTCTAATATCTAATGGAAGGCCCTTCTTTCGTGAAGTCGACGTTTCGCGCTTCTTACTTTAGAAAGATTGCAGGGGCGCTAACGGCGACCTTCCTTCCGCTGGCTCCGCCCTACCCATTTATTCATCTCTTTTTTCAAATGGATATTTAGGGGTCTCTCGTGTTCAGAGATCTTGAAACCGGATCTCTATCTATATCTCTGGATCTATCTCCATATCTAAATATGGAAGAACCGACACTTAAAAGGCGTAACCAACGGAAGGTTCTCACCCTGTCCCCGACATTGTTCTCCGACGATGTCCCCTGGGCGAAAGGGGCCACCATTTTCTTTCTTCAATCGTTCCGATCAGGACATGGTTCATTTCGTCCTCCTGCAATTCTCTGTCTTCGTTTGTGATCATGTTGGGCGAAAGGTAGTTGTAGAGGAACGGCTGTGAAACGGCCCCCCTTTCCATTGAAGTAGGGAGGGCCCCCTTCCCCACCATTCTGGCCTCTTTTTTTTATAGGGATTTTACCGATGCTGAGGGTAGCTTGTTGCTTACCAAGCCACCTACTCACGAAGCTAGTCGCCAGAAAGAAGCGACGAGGAAGCGAAGCTGTCTACGAAGCAAAGCTCCCCCTCCCCCTGTAGTCGTAGTACTCGGCTTGTACTTTGATTCAAAAGGTAACCGACGGTTCTCGACTTTCTCCGGTTTAACCGTAACCATTTGTCACTCCGATTACTTCATCCATAAACTTTTCCTTATTATAATTATAGCGGTACGCTCTAGCTCTAAAAAAAAAAGGAAAGGATAAGCTTGCATTCTAGAAGCGGTAGCTTCCCGCCTCCTTCATTCCTACTGCCCCCTTCGGTGAGAAGTTCCCTTCCCTTTTCTAAAATGCCAAATAGGTCTGCCTCAGAAAATGTAAAAAATGGACCGCTCTTTCCTTCCCTCTTCTTCCCATTCGGGTTGGGTTTACCCAGAAGTCAAGTAAGAAGGAATGGAATCACTGGAGAGTCGTCTGCAGTTCACACTTGGGCAAAGACGACACTGACTTTTGAAGCGGAACACGAATCTATTTTCTGCTATTCTGGATTCTTATTGAGCGTAGCGAAATCAAGGTTTATGATAAAGTCAGCGAAGTTTATATGGTGTTATACCTTTGCGTAGTCTCGGTTCACAGTGGAAGGCTCCGCACCCGAGCCTCGTTAGACTCAGCGGAAGTGTAAGGTGTATGTAAGTAAAGAGAATAGAAGAGATGAAGTCCCTCCCTTAGCCTAGTCTATATCTACAGCTGACGCAACTCCGTACTGACGCCTCACTACTACTACTTCATTTACTTCATTTCATTTTAATTAATTAACGGCTTTTCATAACCAAAGAATCGAAGCAGAAACAAAGGGAAAAAACGAGTCTTTCCCGGCTTTGGAATTAGAGTAACCTTCTTTTACGCATCTCAGCTTAAGACCATGGATAGGAGGTCTTTTTCGAGTGAATTAGAAGCAGTTATCTCACCTTTTAACGAGCTTCTAGCGGGTTTAGTCATAAAGAGAGAAGTGGACAGTTCCCTATCTACGCCCTACGCCGCTTTACAAAAAGGACTAATGTCCCCATTGTTCTGATGGCCGACCACCTACCAGACTCTATCAAGAAGAAATGCCCCCTCCAAAACAGCTTTATCAGACTCCAATTTCACCCTAAGCCTAACAACCTTTCTAGGAAGAGAAAATCATTGCATTTACTTTAATTAGCCATCCTTTGAAGCGCCAGAAGGAGCCCAGGGACATCAGAAAGAAGAATGCTTTGCACCGGTTTCCCTGTTTTGAGAGCGTGCTGTTGAGTCGTACAGCACGTATAAGCAAGAGCTTCCCAGAAAAGAACGTTCTTTACATAACATAAATTGCGCGAAGATCGGAATCGAGGGGCAAATCATCAGCTTGATGCCCATTATTTTATTTGGACACGAAGTTACTTATTTACTTAGAAAGAAGAAAGGCATTTTTTTTTATGAATTAGCCATCTTGGAAGGTCGAAAACCATATTCTCATTCCCCCTTTATTATCCAATCGTTCTGATAGGAGGTAGGCCTCGCCCTAATTGGCAGTTGACTGACTGAAGTCAGGCATCATTCTTTTATTTGTTCTCTTATGATATTTCTTAACAATTCACTCTGATAGCAACTCTTTCACTCATCCGAGTCAGGCTGGCTTAGCGGTTCTCCTGAAAGGGATAGCGAAGTTAGGAATCGACTGGGACCAGAGGAGGACCACTGAGCGAAGAAGACCGGGCAATTAGTCTTTCATCCCATTAAGCTATCTGACAGTCTTCCCCTAAACATCTGCTGCGGTAGCGAAAAGTAAGGAAGAATGCGCTCTTAGTAGTGAGCATTTCCCTTTCCTATTATGGAGAAGACCATCTGCGGCATTCAACTGAATGAAGACGGCATTCAGACGATTGCTGCTCTCCTTGCTTTAACCTTTCACTGAGGTTAGCTCTCTGGTAAGTGCTTAGTCGGCGTAAGGAGTCTTTTCTATACTATTCTAACAGTTCAGTTAGACTATTCTTTGGCATTCCCTCCCTACAGAGCTAGAAAGGAAGTCTTCTACCGCTCCTGTCTACCCCCTACAGCTTCCCTCCTCCTTCTTCGACTGCTTTTCAGCAACTTCTTTCAGGATATAGGAAATTTGTATCACCATACACTCATCTCATACCAGAGACTGAATCTAGGGCTAATTTCCAATCTTTATTATTATTGCACAAGCCATTCTTACTACACATTCAATGAAGAAGAAGAAATTGAATGAATTGGAGTAACCTGATCTGAGATTACCTGCTACTCCTGTTAACTCTTCTTTCCTTCCTTTCCCAGACCGCGAAATGCTTACTTCCTCTCATGCCTAAGAGTAATAAATCCTTATTAAACTAAACAAAGCACGGCAATGCGCAATCGCTAAACAAGCCACTAAAGCTACCCACTAATCTCAGTCTATTGGGCCTATTCCTACTCCTACTGCTAAAGCTACTGCTATTGATACGTGCCAAATATAGGTGCTTCCCACTCCTAGTCCTACTCTTCCTCTGCTTTCAGTGAAGTTACAGAAGTACGGAAGTGACAGAGAAGTCAACCTTCTTTGCCAAGGGACTGAACTATCTGCTCTATCTGATACTGAACTAGATGCCGCAAAAGCCCCAACTCTGGCTCAAGAAAAGAAGGGGTATCCATGAGATGAGTGCCCCTAAGTCGTTTCGTTGAGTTACGGATGTGTCCCATCTCTTTCTTTAGGGGCGGTGGAAGCTCGACTAGGAAGGTTTGGAGGGAAAGAGAATAATAGATCGACTTAGAGCGGTAAGCTTATTCTCTGGTTTCAATATCAAGAGTGTTACGCAAACAAATAAGGGAACTTGGGTACGAGACCGACTAAACGGATTGGAAATGCAGCTCAGTTGAAAAGAAAGACAGTTCTTCCGGGAAAGAAAGAATCGAATCGGGTAGGGTTAGAGATTGACTTGACTTCGAAGTTAGGGAGTTCAAAAACCTACTTCTTTTATAGGAGTGATTCCGGTACTTACTCGACGCCAAGGATAGGAAAGACTAAACCAGAGTAGCCGGAAAGGAGTCGTTCTTGAACTTTGGGGATTAGATTAGCTTTACTGACTAAGACGGAGATGAGGGCATACCTCGGAAATTCTTTCATCACAAGAAAGTCAAGTTAGGAAAGAATGCAGCTCAGTCAAGAGATTCGGGTTAGGCGGAAATGGCATATCCAGGGCACGGCGCAGAGGATGTTCCGGTATTCTCAAAAGAAGATAGGAACGAGGTGGCATTGGAGTGAAAGAAAGCATTGGAGTAAGTTACAATTGACATTGAAGAAGAACTTGAAGACTAGGCGCCAAAGACAACTTTCTGAAGCCTTTCTAAATTGAATGTTTCACGAGGATTGATGATGGAATGCTTCTATATCGTGCAATCTAACCTCCCCCCCTATAGGTAGGAATTCCCGGCAAAAGGCGACCCAGCTTCTCCTGAGAAGGAAACTTGGCGGAAACCGGACTGAATGAAAAGGCTAGCGATGTCACCTATAATCTAAGCTGTCCCGCATCTTCTTCACCTGCTTAGTAAAATCCGCCTGAGGAAGCATCTGATTACGCCTTTCTTGCTTCTAGGCTTGCTTTATTTGGCCAGGCAGCTTCCTACTTTGCACCTACACGTCCGCCGTCTTGTAACTTCACTTCCTCTTTCGGAGGAGATCTTTCTTCGAGCCGTTAACCATCTCTGACTTTCCTTCCCCATCTGAGGGCGTAAGAGTTCCGGCAAAGAAAGGAGGAAAACAGACCCAGAAAAAAGGCGCCCAGCCGGTAAAAGCCTACTCTGATTGCCTTATCCCTTGTCTCGCCCTACTAAGAAAAGTCAAAGTCTATGCGGCTAGGAACTGCTCTTATGAATACCCGGCTTACACGAATAGCTCCAGAGAGCTCAGACTGAGACTGACGGTTAGGTGCTCCGCTTCCTTCATTGGTAAATGCCCTAGCCTTTATTATTTATATATAAGGTATGCTCTTTTATTTTTATAAGGTATGCTCTTTCCATTTTTTCTTTCCACGAGTTAGAAGTTCACTCCGCTGTTCTCAAGGCATTTCAGAGTAAGCCTACCTTCTTATACACGCGTTATACACGCGAGGCTAGAAGGGCATAATCAAGGGTGTGCGAGTGACAGGCTAACTGGGTTCTCTCCAACTACCTATCCAGCAGGGCAGAAGGGAGTGTGGGATTGGGTTGACCTTACCTTATAGGTATCGATGGCATGGAAATACCCTCCCCGTTTCCATAGACTCGTCGGCGAGGGGGAAGAAGCTAGAGGGAGTTGTTTTGCGCATTAATTAAGCACCTTGGCATGTATTCTCCTGTGCTGCCGATCGTGGGAAAGCTCCGCTGGCACAAGCACACGGAAGAGCTGGCATGGGCAATCCGGTGGACCAATCCTATTATGGTAGAACTAGCTAAAGAAGCCCGAAGAAAGAGCCTTTTGGATGGGGCTAGGGCATTTGCTTCAGAAGGCAAGCATCAACTCCATGGCTCACTGATCGAGAGTTTGCTTTTGGTGAAGTCTTTGAATGAGCTCATCAAAGATCGGGAGAATCCAACAGTGTGATGGGCCATGCCCTACCACCTTCACTACGTTACTTTGCTCCTTCTCCATTAGTGGAAAGACAACCCATTTGAAGGTCACGATCGTTATAAGCTTATCTCTTCGCATCGGGCCTGAGACTAGGGCTAAGGGCCCCTCCTCCTGGCTTCGCCCCATACTGATGAAAGGGCTATGCATCGAAATGAGGTATCACATTCTACACACCCATCTATCTCTTCTGAACCTAGCTTTAGCTCGTCTATCAAAAGGGGTTCACTCGGCCCGACGCCCAATGTCACATTCGCAATGCTGGAGGGAGTGAGATGCCCACGCTAACCAACGATCCAATGCGCTTGAGTGGATAGGATCCCTTGTTGGAAGAGGCATCCCCCCAGAGTGCGCTGTCGATCAAGGCAGGAAGCCAACTAAACTAGCATTATTGAGTGCGACCAGTCAGCTAAGTCCTTTGTTCGAGCAAAGAATGAGAGCAAGTCGCTGAAGTCACCGCTTTTTTTCTCTCTCTTTAAGATCAAGGTCTAAGAAATGTTGATGATCCTGAATTGACTTGATGCATTCCCGTGCGGTCTTAGACCCTTTGTATCGAGGTATCGAGTGAACCCATTAAATTAAAGGAGAGATGAATCAAGGCTTGGCCCAGCCCTTTTCTCTCAATCCAATCTCGGATTTACACAGAAGAGAAGAGAGACAGCGCTCCCTTTAGCAAGTCTTCTTAAAGCAGGTATCCGATGTTAGTTCAAATAGGAGCTCTTCTTACCTCAAAAGGGCTCAGTGACCCAGTTCTTTCTTTGAGCCGAGCCAAAGCCAAGTAGTTCGGCTAAGCTTCATGGCATTTATAAGGCTCTGTAGCCGGAATAGAAAGTCAGGAAAAGGAGAAGAGAGAAGGAGCTGAGAACTCAACTTTTTCAACTAATCCCAATGGAAGCCCTTTGTCAAGAGTGGGAAAGGCCTTCACGGAATGAGAAGGATCAGAGAAGGGCATCTTAAATGAAATCGATCCCATACCCGCCGATTGAGGAGTTTTCCCAGCTCAAGGCACCAAGATGACTGAAGAAGATAGAGAGAAGTCGAGTCAAAAGTCCGAGTAAACCAAGAAATCAGTAGGAATCGGACCTGAGACAGGGAAGTCCCTAGGAGAAGGTCGTTCAATCACTTTCCGGGCTCTCCTGACTCTTGGAAAGGTAGCTTTTCGGTAATTAAGACAAGAGCCGATTCAAAGGCTACCGTCACTATAATTAGGAAGATTCGAAAGGGGAAGAAAGATAGCCCGTCGCTTCTTCGGTGGGATTGGGTCTATCCGCTAAAGTCAGAGCTCTTCATCTTGGGCGCAATAAATCACCAAAGAAGGTGGGCAAGTTCACCAGAAAGGTCAGACGTACCATGGCGCACTCGGGCATCTTGGTGCCAAGCAGCAGCAACTGCCCCCATTCATGAAAACAGAAATGATGATGAGCTAGTCGAGCTAGGGGCTGTGAACAAGAAGCAGCTCCCGGAAGAAAGGTGGGGCTCTTTCTTTGTCCTGATTCCCACTTTACGTAGTCTTTAGACTCACTTCGGTTCACCTGGTCTACTGATCTACTCCGAGCGGTACCATCGATCTAGCAGACCAAAGGACGGATAGACACTTTCTAACCCGGTCCACCCATCGTCGGCTTCTTCGTCTGATCTTATGGGAAGTCTAAAGGCGGAGAGTCTAAAGTGACGGTCTTCAGTGAGCGTGGTGAGA